CATTCGTTCTTATCTTTCTAAGGATCCAGATTCATAATTCCTAAGTATCATGAAAGAGGTAACAAAGGATTTCTTTTTTCTTATTGAAAGATTCAATATCAAGTTTATGACAATAAAATATCCCCAAGATTACTAGTAATCCGTGTCACTCTCACGAGAATCCATATCCATGCAGATATGATATCATTTATATTTCTGTTACAATACGGCAAAAAAATGAAACCAACCAATATGTATTGCTGTACACCTCACCGGGATTGTAGTTCAATTGGTCAGAGCACCGCCCTGTCAAGGCGGAAGCTGCGGGTTCGAGCCCCGTCAGTCCCGAACTAGGATCCGATGAATTGATCAATTCATCTTTCCTTTTTCAGGGAAAATGAAAGGATGGAATGGAACAAGCAAAATCTAATTCACAGCAAGTACCTTTATTTTTTTTTTCGCATTTCTCATCAGCATCAAATAAATATGGGAATTGATCTTTATCCCACTAGTACTGATTGATAAAAGAGAGAGGTATATGTAGATTGGTATAATCAGCAAGCAGTATCGTAGTAGTCAGGGATTTTGAGAGATACCATACTATACTGCTTTTTCAATTCCTCTTGATCAATGAAATGTAATAGAGTACTTATATTTCGACCGGTATTATATTTTATATAATATATGTATTCGTTTATTATACAATGCACAATCAATGAGGATTTAACATAATTAACTCTACTAAATACTTTTTAAACAACCCCTTATTATTATTATATAATATTTCTCAATTACTAATTTGAAACAATCTAATTTAATTGGAAATAATTTGTCTTATTTTCATTCAAATCGCACACTGAATTTTTGATGTATACACGCCAGTATCAATCCAAGGATTGAGTGAGGATCCTAATCCTAAGAAAATATAAATCAAAGAAAATGCCCCCTTTTCATCAATTTGTTGAAATATTATATCCTTTATATCTTGATTTATATTTATTATACTTCTCCGCATTACAAATTAATCTGTATTCCAAATTAAATCATTACAAAAAAACTTAGTTTAGAATTAACTTAACACGTCGTTTTTTCTAATTCACTTTTTTTTATTGGTTGGATGCGCGAGCAATGGAATAGGAATACCGGTCATATGATACCTCATCAGATAATTGGATAGGATAATTGTATATATTATTTATATAGTAGTATAAGTTACTAAGTAGTATAAGATGTAAATAGTATTATAATTATAAGATATAAATAGTATAATAATATTCAAATGGAATTCTATAAAATGTTAATTTTATTATAGAAAATAGAAAATAAAGAGTGGAAAAGTATGAGAAATTCAATGGGATGGGATTCCTTATTGGATCGAGAATCCCTTTTTTGGTATGGATAAAGGATCTTTCCATGTTATATTATTCAATTCTCGACTATAAATCGATTTGATAGATCAGATATTGTTATTCATAATATTGATCCGATTCCGTATCATTAGGATGTAATTCATCCCATTGAATTTCTAGGAGTCAAATTTATCATCTCTATGGGATTAGATCCCGAGTTATTGCGAAGCAAAAAAAAAAACAATGAGATTATGGAAGTAAATATTCTCGCATTTATTGCTACTGCACTCTTTATTCTAGTTCCTACTGCCTTTTTACTTATCATCTACGTAAAAACAGTCAGCCAAAATGATTAATTGGACTGAAACTTCTTAGTTCTTATTAATGATTGAAGAAATCAAAGAGATTCAAATCCCGAGTCTTAATGAAATAATCGGACCGGAATAAACACTATCTAAGATAGTATGATAAAAAGAACTAATATAAAAGTATATTTTAGAATTATCATATTATAATTATTTAAATATTATTATATTCTATTATATTGAATTATTATATAATAATTCAATATAATAGAATATAATAATTAATAATAGAGTATAAATTAAATATAGTATAAATACTATGTAAATCTTTCTACCATACTATCCAGGTATACGGTTGTATAGTAGTACATACATATCATATATTTTGTATATGTAAACAGTACTCTAATTCTAGTTTTCGCTACATCCATTTGTATGAATTTCAACCAATCCAAAATAATCGAAGGTCAACTGTTCTATTTTAATCTCTAATCTAATTCCTAAGTTTCTTAGAATTTTAAGAAATAAATATGGATCCTGGGATCTATTGAAACCATTATCTTAATATATATAATATATTAAGATATATTCTAAAGCTAAATATAGAATAAAAAAGTGAAAATTAAAAATTTACTAAAATATATAACTAAAATATATAAAAATAATAAATATATATATATTAAAAATATTATATAAATATTATATATATATATATATAAATTATATATAAGAGAAATTATAAAAATACAACGAAGAAAACAAAACCAAAGAATTAGATTCGAATTCCAAAGAAGTTATTGATGGAGCCACTAACGGATGATCCGCGGAGCTCCATGGTAACTTCTTCCAATTTGGAAAAGGAGTAGTGGGCCCACTGATGCATCATGTTTAAACGTGACATCAAATGAATCGATAAAGCATAAATAAAATGAATCTAAAACGTTAGTTAAATGTGCGATATACGTATCACTTAACGCAAGCAAAATCTTATTTGATTTTTATTATGTGTGCGGGGGCAGGGCCTCTTTGGATAACCAAGCCATTAGTAGTTTCTAGTGGAAAGTATATATCGCCATATAATAGCGGAATTACTTGTTCTTAAAACAATAAAAATAAAGAAAGAGAGAATCAAACTAAAGAAAAAAAATGGGGACTGATTGCTTCTCACTATAATATCCATAATTCAAATTCTAGCAAGAACGAATTTCTAAAATCAAAATATTCTATTTTGGAAGAACTCAGTTGGAATTGGAAAAAAATCCTATCATAGGTATCCCATTGACTTGAGTTTCGAAATACAACTATCAGAATAATTCATAATTTGATTTTAAAATGCTTTGCAAAACGATCAATTAAACAATTGATACAATTCGATTACTCAATTAGTAGTGCCTTTAAAGTCCACCCCTTCCCCATACTACGAGTGAAAGGGAAAATGTAAAGACTACCATTAAAGCAGCCCAAGCGAGACTTACTATATCCATGTAAATTATGTCCCCTATCTTCTTTATGAAATGAAGGAATTATTCTATTATTGATCACCAATCATAGTGGAATCAATGGTGCAGAGTCAAAATAGGATTTTGACTTAAAGCTATTATGGATGAAACAATCCTATGAACCCGCTTGTAACAAATTCCTATATTTATAGTATTCATATCTATAGTATAGTAACTCTGGTAGAATTGGAAAGCATTAAATACAAATACAATACACATTCTTAGTAAATATCATCGGAATACCCCTACCTACTACCTAATAAAAGTATCTTCAGTTCCTTTCAAAACTATGAAGCGGTGAAAATTAGTAATCCTTTAAGAATTGAGATTTCTGATCTAAATATAACTTAATGAATTCTTGGCCAATAGGAGCAGAGATGGGGGGTTAGTAAATCTTGTCGATACTTGTACTTGAAGAACTCGTGGGTTCCATAAACCTTAAAAAATAAAAAATAAGGATTTCAGGTGTAGCCAAAACCGATACCGGTAGGTATAAAATAACCCTTATTTTTTAAGTTCTCAGAAATCCCAAGTCTTTTATTTTATTGATTATTGAGCTGATCAGGCGACACCCAGATTTGAACTGGGGAATAAAGGATTTGCAGTCCCCCGCCTTACCACTTGGCCATGTCGCCAAAACGATACAAAAAGGATATAAATATCCTACACACTTTACCTATTTCTAATTTTGTAGGGAAGACTGCCGAACCTTTTTTTATTTGATTTATATCTTGAATCTTGCTGTACTTATTCTAAATTTCAAAAGGGAATTATGCTTTCTTTTTTTATGGGATCCGGTTGATATCATTTTCTTCAATTGAATGTATCTCAATATATATATACCAATTAAAAACTTTTCTTTTCTTTAGAAAAGAAAATTATGACAAATTCTTAACCATTTACTTAATTATTCACTTGGAATTAATCGAATGAGCGATTTTAAAATTTATATCTCCCATTTTCTTTAATGATATAAGAAAATAAAAACGATTTACAACCGATCGGTATCAATTATTTTCAATAATCAATCTTTTTGCAATTATAACAAAAATTATATATATATGTAAACCCTAGAACAGAAATTGTTACACGGATACAAGTCAGGTATTTTATCTACATATTTTTCTATAGGGAATTGTTGTGCTTTCATTTTTCATTGAATATATGGAATAGAAAAGATAAATTATGATATAGCACGACCCATGTTGCTCCACAGGAAATTACCATAAAAGTGAGAATATACAGATAACTATATTGGTATGTATTTGATAAATACAATTACTATTACCTGCTTCAACCATATTCTATAAATTCTACTACCAAAACAAAAAAACAAAAAGAAGCTGCGAATCTTTTTTTGAATATTAAGTGTTAAAATAAAAGTAAATTCTATACTGCTCCTAATTATATTTATATTATTTTGTCTTTATCTCATTCACAGAGAGCAGATTAAATTCTGAATCTTTTTTGGTAACCAATCCGATTGTAATATCATAATAGGTAGAAATTGGATTAATTTGGCTATTCTATACTATACAAGACTCCATACCATAAGTCTAAGTGGCATAATTTTGTTTCCAGAAGAGAAGTGCTTTATCAATCCATTTCCATTTGTATTTGTCGTAAATTCAAATTTGCAGCGAAAATTTTCTTTATTCTTCTGTTCCGTCTCTGCTCATAGGTATGAAGTCTATAAATATGGATAAGGTTGGCTAAAATTTCATGTGATTCAGTAAACAGGATATATATTCCATCATTGCTAGATCGATCCATATGATTATGGTTCGACGAAGGATGAGCCAATAATGGGATTTTTTCGATAAACAGGAAACTTAAGATTAAGATGCTCTGTAATGGAAATGAGGAAA